ATTTATTGAAATAGATATCTGTCTTTCTAAGTTAAAAAAAAAAACAGATTAGAGATTAGATTGGGTCCCATCAGATCTAAACAATCTTGTTTTTTTGAACATGAAGAAATAAAGAAGCCATTGCAATTGTCGGAAATACTAGGCCTACTAAAGGCACGAAAATAGAAGGAAAATGGAAAGTTGTCATAAAATGGGTACCTCGATTTACTATGATTTACTATTTGTACCTGCTATTATTTCTTTTTTACTATTAACTATTAATAATTAATATTAATAATTAATTCAATGGGAACCAATACTTCAATCCCAATAATCCCGACGAATCCTTATCTTATTTCCTTCTTTCCTCCTCCCTTGAAATCCCATTGCCCACTTTGGGGGCCTGGGGGGGCTTTTCAAGATCTTTGAGAAGTTTGTATATGAACTTGATAAGCTCGTCTATTACTTGGAGTAATTTTTCGACAATCTCTCGATCTAGATGGTTATTGATTAGTTTCAATAGCGCATCCTCCAATAGCTCCTTTATGATTTTTAAGAGTTTATCGATGAAATCGAAGAGATGCCCAAACTCAACCTCAGATCGAGGCTTCCCCAGCCCTTTTTCTAGCCCTTCATAATCCCCAAAATAATCCCAAAAATAACACTTGATTAGTTCCTTTGCTAGTATGATTTGTTCCAATGCGATAATGATCTGTACTAGCATGAACAAAATTTGTTGTCTATTAGTCATAATTTAAAATTTTGTTACTTAAAATATCTTAAGTCCTTATTATAAGGATTTGTCTAAAATTGAACTGAATCTTGTCTAAAATTGAACTGAATCTTGTCTCAAATTGAACTGAATCTTGTCTCAAATTGAACTGACATCGCATAAAATTGGAAATATTGCTACTTAAATATCTTATGTACTTTACTGAATCGTCTGAAATTTGAATCAATTCTACTTTCCATTTCCAAAATTCTTTTACTTTTAACTAGAAAATATCACCCAACGGGCGTTCCAAAAGCTTGGGCGGTGTCTTCTCGTTTTCTCGCTTCAAGACGTCTACCATGTGTTGGAAATATTTCCAACATTTAGTAAGATATTCCAAATATTTACTAAGATAGTAGTCCGGCTCTTTAGCTGAAGGAGATGGAGTAGTCACCTCCTCATCTGAAAGAGTTAAGAACTCCACATCTTTTGAAAGCGTTATAGGCTCCTCAGCATCCCATCGAATGGGATCCATAGAGACCATGTTTTGATCCGTTGGATCCCAAGTACGAGGTTCGACCAAAATTTCAATTCTATCTGAACTCGGTAATTTTAAATATTTGTCGCAAAATTCACAGAGGTAGATTCGATCTTCCAAATAAGGTTTCCAATTGTTCGCATAGCAATCCTCACATTGATCCCACCAATCGATATTTGGCTCATCCTCTGGTTCTTCTGGTTCTTCTAGTTCCTCTGGTTCTTCTAGTTCTTCTAGTTCTTCCAGTTCTTCTAGTTCTTCCAGTTCTTCTAGTTCCTCTGGTTCTTCTAGTTCCTCTGGTTCTTCCAGTTCTTCTGGTTCTTCCAGTTCTTCTAGTTCTTCCAGTTCTTCTAGTTCCTCTGGTTCTTCTAGTTCCTCTGGTTCTTCTAGTTCCTCTAGTTCTTCCAGTTCTTCTAGCTCTTCCAGTTCTTCCAGTTCTTCTAGTTCCTCTAGTTCCTCTGGTTGAGGAGGGTTTTCCCCCGTAGATTCATTACCATTACGGAAACTCGAAACCATCCAACCATTCTTAGAACGAAATAAACCTGTATTCATAGACGGAACCTCCTATTGATTATTGATAAATATGTCGAGTCTAAGGTGAAAAAGTAATTAACTGTAGTAATCCAATCTTTCTAGTAATCCTATAGAATTAATTTAATTGAAATAAAGTTTCAATACCATATCCATATCGATTTTATCGTAAATCGACTTTATTGTCAAGACAAATCAATTATCATGAAATTGAAAAAGAAAACTGACTTTATTCTATGTCATTCTATTTTGTCTGTCAATTGAATTCAGTGTCAATATAAAATCTATTTTATTTACTCCTCCTAAAATATCAAATAGAAAACTTATAGATCGCTACCTCGCTCTCATCTCATTATTAGATTATACACCTATCTATAATTCGAATAAACTATCTATTGGTAAAATTTCTCTTTGCCAAGGAGAAGGTGCGGGTTCGAGTTCCGCTATCCGCCCAAGATCAAGATAAAGTAATTTTTCCTTTAATATGATAAAGGATTTGGTATAATCTTTTTATATTATTAGAATTGTTTTTATATTACTAGAATTATATATTCTATATTATTCTATTCTATTTATATAGAAATTTATATAGAATATATATGAGAACGATAACTTAATAATAATAATATTTTTTTGGTTTTGTTTATTTTGTTTATATACTAAGCATCCATGACTGAATGGTTAAAGTGCCCAACTCATAATTGGTGAATTTGTAGGTTCAATTCCTACTGGATGCATGG